GTACAATAGAAAAAGTATAAATGGAAGAATAAATAAGGAAGAATTGAAAACAAAAAAAGATAAGATTTTCTAGTCCATAATGTATTTCATCAATCTAAGTGGAATAAGTAAAGTGGATTCCTTATTAGTTAGTCAAATTCCAATGAAAATCACAGGGTTGAAGGACATGTCCAATTTGATAAAATCAATAAAGTAAGGTTTTGTCGTTCTAGACCATCGGATTCGACGTAAAGAATTAGAAATAAATACGAATACAGAAGAAAAAAAGGGGGGGAAATAAAAAAACCAAGTAGAGAAAAAATTATACAAAGTTATATATAAGTTACTACCCCCCCTTTTTTCTTTAATTGGATTTTTTCTTTAATTGAATTAAGTTTGATTAGACGGAAGTTCATTAAAAACTTCCGCTTTCTTTAAAAGATTCTGAACAGTTCCTGTGGGTTGAGCCCCTTTTTCGAGGAAATACAGAATAACGGGAACATTTAAATAAGTTTGATTCTTCATGGGATCATAAAACCCCACGTTTCGAAGATCTTTTCCTTCTCTTCGGGATCGAACATCAATTGCAACGATTCGATAGACGGCTCATTGGGATAGATATAGATGAACAATACCCCCCCTAGAACCGTATAGGAAGTTTTCTCCTCATACGGCTCGAGAAAAAAAAATGATTTGATTCGAAGTTTTGTCTATATATCCAATTCTAATAAATTTAATGACAAATGGGCCTATAAAATAAATTAGACTATGATTTCCGTTTTTTTTTTCCTTCAAAAAAACCATTTGGACTCATAACCCAAGTTGGCTAACTCTCAAATAGCTCAAAGGAAAAATCTTTAGTCAATGTCATTTATTGAGTAGTCTTTACCCCCGTTTGTTTGCCTCGTTAAAAATTCGATTTTGATTCTTTAGTCTTATCTAGTTATTGAGACTATCGAGACAATTTAAATGGTGTTTCCTTGTTCTTAGATCCTTTCTTATACTTTCTTATAATTATACTGATTTTGATTTTAATCATTGGGTTTAGACATTACTTCGGTGCTTCTTAATCCTTTCAAAATGGCAGCAACGTACCCTTTTTGATTTCTTTCTCTCAAAGAATCCTATGGACGGTTGATTCTCGCGTGATACACTTTACGTCGAAAAAGTTTGATCAATTCCAATATTTAATTGGATCCTTTTTATTTCTATATATGGAAGATACGTTTACGAAGTTGTTCCAATTGATCGGCCTTAACCCTAGATCCTTGCCCCCAAGAAATGAATTAATCCTTTTTACTCGAGCTCCATTGTGGACTATTTACAACCCAACAAAAAATGAAAGGTTCGAGTGTAACAGAACAAACAATGTCGAGCCAAGAGCACCCTCATTCCTAGATAAATCGAAAATGGTGGATGTAAAAATCCACAATGGATCGTGTCCTTCAAGTCGCACGTTGCTTTCTACCACATCGTTTCAAACGAAGTTTTACCATAACATTCCTCTCATTTGAGACCCATATGGAATTGATTCAATTATAGAATCATGAATAGTCATTGGTTTAGTTGTACATAGACACAGTAATCTAGACTTTTCTATATATGATATGTGCAAGAATTATTCTGAAAAAAGTCTTAGCAAGACAGCATCTTTAACATATTCATAGGTAATAGAAAGAAATAGAAAGTATAGATAATAGAAAGAAATAGAAAGATATCAACGAAAAACTTTTTCAATCTGCATCTTCGAGCGACTCAATAGCATAGATTCAACAATTTCTTACTTTTTGCTTTTTGAGTACCAAAAATTCGACTTAGAAAATCATTAAAAATCGAATATTTCTAATTGAAATTGAAAAAGTTTTGTATTTAGACATCATTATTGAATTATTTTATTCAAATAAAATTGTATCAAATAAAATTGTATAAAAATTGTATAATAAGCATCAGGTTTGAAAGATAAGTATTTCTTTTTAAATTGACTCATCATTGATTTAAAATAGATAAGTAGATGAAAGAAAAGAACAAAGAAATTCAATTTTTTTTTCATGAGATGGATAAAAAAATGATGTTAAGTTAAGATTTTGAATCTTTATTCTTTTCATCTGATTACGAAAATAAAAAAAAATAGGGAGTGGTTTTCATATCTATCAGATGGACTGAACAGTTGTCACTGTTATCGATATTATAGAAATTATTTAAATTGAAATCATTTCAATTTAAATAATTTCTAATTTAAGGGATCATAAATCTTTTTCACAAAAAAAAGTATTGTCATTGAAATAGAACGATATATACCATATAAGCTAAACATTTCCCGATTCTATATTATATGTATTTTGTATTATATGTATTTTGTTTCACTTTAACATAGAGTTAAGTAATATTGAAATAATTGACTCTTGTCATAAAGTCAATAAAAGTGATAGGATAAATCACTCCTGCCTCAATCGTTACATAGATTTCCAATTTTTCATTAGAGCCAAGCACGAAATACCTAACTAAAATGAGATTTAACCAGAATCCATTGGCTCCATAAAAAATCAAAAATTTCTCCATTATATGGAACTTGATGATTTGGTAATGAGATTCGAAGAGACACAGATATTAAAATGAATACGGATTAACTCCTATCCACTTCGCTACTTCTTTCTATGGTAAGAATGCAGCGGATATGCGCTGGGACGGAAGGATTCGAACCTCCGAATAGCGGGACCAAAACCCGTTGCCTTACCACTTGGCCACGCCCCATTTCGATTTCTAATCGACACTAAGAAACAATAATATTGTTATTGATTGTTTGTCAACTACAGTCCAAATATCTATATATCTATAGAATAGATTGGTACTAAGATTTTGATATATATCGATATAGAATTCAACTTAATTTATTGATCATTACATAGAATTCAATTAAGATATTGTATGAAAGTATGATTTCTTCTATTCTCAAAGGAGAATTGGAGGATTTTTTATTGGGTGGGTTCAAAGAAAAAGAAGGATTTTTTGTCTACCTTACTTATTTTCTTCCTTTTTCTTATATCCAAAACTCAATAAAAATGCAATTATCTCCAAGAACAAAATGCCTGTTATGCTTAATATCGTTAGTTGGACCTGTATTTATATGAATTCTGTCCTTTATTGGAGTAGTTTTTTCTTCGGCAAATTGCCCGAAGCTTATGCTTTTTTGAATCCAATCGTAGATTTTATGCCAGTCATACCTGTGCTTTTTTTTCTCTTAGCTTTTGTTTGGCAAGCTGCTGTAAGTTTTCGATGAGATTCTTAATAAGAATATCCTAGAAAATGCATGATTTCTTCGAGAAAAAATTCTAACAATTGATAAAATCAGATAAGTTTTAGAGTAGAGTATGGACGCTGAATTCGCACACTGAAATTCTTGTATAGTCGCCATAACGACTTACCCCCATTTCCTCAGTTTTCACCCTTTTTCCAGTCAAAGACCCTAACCCTATTAGGGTCTCCTACAATATCTAATTTTTCTATGAAAAACATTTTTTTTTAATGAAAAACAAATGCATTTTTAACAATTTTTTCTATTTCTATAAAAAAACCTCCTCTACTGGTGTCAAAATAGGATAGGGGATAGAAAGATGGAAAATCTATTCTCTTTTTTTTTGCAAAAATTATCTTGGAGATTGTGTAATGCTTACTCTGAAACTCTTCGTTTATACCGTAGTGATATTTTTTGTTTCTCTCTTTATCTTTGGATTCCTATCTAATGATCCGGGGCGTAATCCTGGACGTGAGGAATAAAATCCAAAGCGTTTTCCTGGGGTAATTTTCAAATCTTCTTAGAATTTCATCTAGTCCACAGGTTTCACTAAAATTTTTTAAAAGTGGAAAAACTAAAAATAAATAAAGTGATGAACGGAAAGAGAGGGATTCGAACCCTCGGTACGAATAACTCGTACAACGGATTAGCAATCCGACGCTTTAGTCCACTCAGCCATCTCTCCCAATTGAAAAAGATAATTACTACATTACACATAATGTAAGTAGTCTTTCTTTCTCTCTTCTTTCTCTATTCTATTATTCTTTCTCTATTCTATTATATATATAGATAGAGATTATATATATAGATAAAGAGAAATTGACAAATAAGGAATTTCCTTTATGTAAAAAAGGGATTTGAACGCGCCAACAATCGAACTAAAGAAAAATAAGGAAGACCTCTTTGTGTTGATTTTGTTCGAAAGGCCCTTCTTTCATATTCTGATTTCTTCTGATGGCCTGGCCTGGTCAGTACCTAGCCGGGCCATTTTTTTATTCCAACGAATTTACGAATTTCTGATATATGATTTGAAAAAAAAAAAACTTTCTTATTTATTATATATTCATATTCAATTGAATATTCAAGCAACAAAAAAAAGAAGAAAGAATATTTACATCCTTTTTCTTGTTAGATTTTATTTTCATTTTCCGAACTAAAAAAAAACTTTAGATCTTCCACAATGCACGTTTCGGTTATTTTTTTAGTGTTTTTTCAATCTTCTTCAGCAAAAGAGAAAACTTTATTAGTTATTTCACCGAATCTCATTAAATTTTTATCTCCCTTTTATCTCCCCAAGAAAAAGTTCAACACTCTCATTTTTATGATTCTTTGGTGATCCTATCTTGATCATGCTCAATTATCTTGTTCGACAAAAGGTACGTTTGTATACAATAATCGTATTGTAGCGGGTATAGTTTAGTGGTAAAAGTGTGATTCGTTCTTTTAACCCTTTAATAGTTAAAGGGTCTTTCGGTTTTATTCATATTCCGATCAAAAACTTTATTTCTTAAAAGGATTTAATCCTTTACCTCTCAATGAGAAATTCGAGAAAAAAATACACATTCTCGTGATTTAGATCCACGAATCACTTAGAAAGTGAAAAGTTGGATTATGAAATTGCGAAACATAATTTTAAAATTGGATTAAGACTTCCTATTTTTTAAGTATGAGTAAAGGATCCATGGTTGAAGATAGAAAGTCAATTTCTAATCGTAACTAAATCTTCCAT